ATTATATTATAAAATATTACAATAAATTAAAATTATATTTTTAACTAATTAATTTAAATAATATATTTATAAAAAATATAAAATTTAACAATAAATTTTTAAATAAAATAAAATTTATTTTATAATAAATTTTTTATAATAAATTTATAAAAATATAAAAATTTAATATTAAAATTTTTAAAAAATTAAATATTATTTTATAATTTATAATAATTATTTATAAACCCCTATTTAAAATTAAAACTATATATTAGTTAATTAATTTTAGTAGCTTTTTTAAAAAGTTAATGAATAAATTTTATAATTTTTATATAAATTAAAAAAATTTATGTATTATAATATATTTAAAAAATTAAATTATTAAAATAAAAACAAAATTTAAATAAACTAATTTTTTATCTTCATTTTAAAAATTTTAAATTACCAATCTTTTTTAGTATAATTTATAAAAATCTATAAAATATCAATTAAAACCAAATAAATTAATTAAATATAGTAATTTAAATCCCGAACACCAAAAACCAAATTTTTAACGCCCCCCCCCCCAAAAAAAAAATAAAAAATTAAATTAAATATAAATACTATTTTTTTCCTAAAATAATCCTGAATAATTTTACAATTAACTCTATTTAATTTTAGATAATTTTTACTAACTATAAATCTCTTCTAAATTTTATATTTAATAGAATTAAACTATTACCCTAAGTATCAAAAACTTAAATACATCATATACTAAAATATATAAATTTAAAAAGATAAGCTAAATAAGCTTTTAGGTTCATACCCCAAATATAAAGGTTATAATCCTTTTCTTTTTAATTTTTTTTATTTATAAATTAATATTTATCTCAATACTATTTATAGGAACTATTATTACTATTTCCTCATATTCATGATTAGGAGTGTGAATAGGATTAGAAATTAATTTACTATCATTCATCCCATTAATTAATATAAAAAATAACCAATATTCATCCGAATCATCAATTAAATACTTTCTTATTCAAGCATTAGCATCATCAATTTTATTATTTACTATTATTATATTAATCTCAAAAAGAAAAATAATTAATGAAATATTTTTTTTTAATAAAACTTTAATAATAATTATAAATTCAACAATTCTATTAAAATTGGGAGCAGCCCCCTTTCACTTTTGATTTCCAGAAATTATTGAAGGATTAAACTGAATAAATAGATTAATTTTAATAACATGACAAAAAATTGCCCCTATAATAATTTTATCATATACTATAAAAATTAATTATTTTATTTACATAATTATTATTATATCAACGTTAATCGGGAGAATTGGAGGACTAAATCAAACCAGATTACGAAAAATTTTAGCATATTCCTCAATCAATCATATCGGATGAATATTAACATCATTTTTAATAAATGAAATCATTTGAATTATCTACTTTATAATTTATTCATTTATTTCACTATCAATTATTTTAATATTTAATAAATTTAATATTTTTATATTAAATCAATTATTTATAATAATAAATAATTTTTATATTATTAAATATTTTATATTAATAAATTTATTATCACTAGGAGGTTTACCTCCATTTATGGGATTTTTACCCAAATGAATTATTATTCAAAACCTTAGATATAATAACTTTCTATTAATTACTTTCATAATTATAATAACTTTAATTACCTTATTTTTTTATTTACGAATTTCTTATTCTAGATTAATAATTAATAATAATGAATTAAATTTCCTAATAATTATAAATAAAAATAATTATAATAATATAATTATTAATTTAATATCATTTATTTCAATTTATGGAATAATTTTATATACTATATTTATTAATTTTTATTAAAAGGATTTAAGTTAAAAAAACTCGCAACCTTCAAAGTTGCAAATAAAGGAAAGAGCTTTAAGCCTTATTTTATGTAAATATAAATTTTTATAAATAATAAAGAAAATAATAAGAATATAATCTATCTTTAAATTTGCAATTTAAAATTTTTTTTAAACTATATTATTTAAATGGTAAGAGAAGAATAAACTTCATAAATAAATTTACAATTTATCACCTATTATCAGCCATCTTACCGCAAAAATGATTATTTTCAACAAACCATAAGGATATTGGAACTTTATATTTTTTATTTGGGGCTTGATCAGGAATAGTAGGAACTTCATTAAGAATATTAATTCGAGCAGAATTGGGAAATCCCGGATCTTTAATTGGGGATGATCAAATTTATAATGTTATTGTTACAGCTCATGCATTTATTATAATTTTTTTTATAGTTATACCAATTATAATTGGGGGATTTGGAAATTGATTAGTCCCTTTAATATTAGGAGCACCAGACATAGCTTTTCCCCGAATAAATAATATAAGATTTTGGTTATTACCCCCCTCATTAACTTTATTATTAATAAGAAGAATAGTGGAAAACGGGGCCGGTACAGGATGAACAGTATATCCCCCACTATCTTCTGGAATTGCCCATAGAGGGGCTTCAGTTGATTTAGCTATTTTTAGATTACATTTAGCAGGAGTATCCTCTATTTTAGGGGCTGTAAATTTTATTACCACTATTATTAATATACGATCTATCGGAATAACGTTTGACCGAATACCCTTATTTGTATGATCTGTGGGAATTACAGCATTATTATTACTTCTATCTTTACCTGTTTTAGCGGGAGCAATTACTATACTTCTAACTGATCGAAATTTAAACACCTCTTTTTTTGATCCTGCGGGAGGGGGGGATCCAATTTTATATCAACATTTATTTTGATTTTTTGGACACCCTGAAGTATATATTCTTATTTTACCGGGATTTGGTATAATTTCCCATATTATTAGTCAAGAAAGAGGAAAAAAGGAAACTTTCGGATCCCTAGGAATAATTTATGCTATATTAGCAATTGGTTTATTAGGATTTGTAGTTTGAGCCCATCACATATTTACTGTTGGAATAGACGTAGATACCCGGGCATATTTTACTTCAGCAACTATAATTATTGCTGTTCCTACAGGAATTAAAATTTTTTCCTGATTAGCAACCCTTCACGGATCTCAAATTTCATATAGACCATCTTTATTATGAGCTTTAGGTTTTGTATTTTTATTTACAGTAGGGGGATTAACGGGAGTTGTTCTTGCTAATTCCTCAATTGATATTATTCTACATGATACTTATTATGTAGTTGCTCATTTTCACTATGTTCTTTCTATAGGAGCTGTATTTGCTATTTTAGCCGGATTTATTCAATGATTTCCACTTTTTACGGGAATTTCCCTAAACTCAAATTTATTAAAAATTCAATTTATTATTATATTTATTGGAGTAAATTTAACATTTTTTCCCCAACATTTTTTAGGATTAAGAGGTATACCTCGCCGATATTCAGATTACCCTGATGCATATACATCATGAAATGTAATTTCTTCAATTGGGTCAACAATTTCTTTTATTGGAATTTTATTATTAATTTATATTATCTGAGAAGCTTTTATTTCCCAACGTATAGTAATTTTTTCTAATCAAATACCTACTTCAATTGAATGATTCCAAAAATTCCCACCAGCAGAACATAGATACTCCGAACTACCTATATTATCTAATTTCTAATATGGCAGATTAGTGCAATGAATTTAAGCTTCAAATATAAAGATTTTACCTTTTATTAGAATTTATGGCAACATGATCCGATTTAAATTTGCAAAATAGAGCTTCCCCATTAATAGAACAATTAACATTTTTTCACGATCATACTCTAATAATTTTAACAATAATCACTTTATTGGTAGGATATTTAATATTTTCTCTATTTTTTAATATATATATTAATCGATTTTTATTAGAAGGACAAACAATTGAAGTAATTTGAACCATTCTCCCAGCAATTATTTTAATTTTTATTGCTTTACCATCTCTCCGTCTTTTATATTTATTAGATGAAATTAGAAACCCATGATTATCATTAAAATCTATTGGACATCAATGATATTGAAGTTATGAATATTCAGATTTTAAAAAATTAGAATTTGATTCTTATATAATTCCAACTAATGAATTAAATTTAGATGGATTTCGATTACTAGATGTAGATAATCGAGTAATTTTACCATTTAATTCACAAATTCGTATTTTAGTTTCTGCAATAGATGTTTTGCATTCTTGAACAATTCCATCTCTAGGAGTTAAAATTGATGCAACCCCAGGACGATTAAATCAAACTAATTTTTTTATTAATCGACCAGGATTATTTTATGGACAATGTTCGGAAATTTGTGGGGCCAACCATAGATTTATACCAATTGTTATTGAAAGAGTACCAACAAATATTTTCATTAACTGAATTTCAAAAATAAGTATAATTTCATTAGATGGCTGAAAGTAAGTATTGGTCTCTTAAACCAAATTATAGTAAATTAACAATTACTTCTAATGAAAAGATTTAGTTAAACCATAACATTAGAATGTCAAACTAAAATTATTATAATAATAATATTCTTTAATCCCACAAATAGCTCCAATAAATTGATTAATTTTATATATTTTTTTTTCTATAACTTTCATTATATTTAATTTTTTAAATTATTATTTATTTTTAATTAATAAAAAAAATAATAATATTAATAAACTATTAAAAAAATCATTTAACTGAAAATGATAACAAATTTATTTTCTACTTTTGATCCATCAACTAATATTTTAAATTTGTCATTAAATTGAATAAGTACATTTATTGGATTATTAATAATTCCCATATCATTTTGAATAATTCCATCCCGATTTACAATAATTTGAATCAATATAATTATTACTCTTCATAAAGAATTTAAAACTTTACTAGGGTCTTTTAACCATAAAGGAAGAACCTTTATTTTTATTTCCCTATTTTCTTTTATTTTATTCAATAATTTTATAGGACTATTTCCATATATTTATACTAGTTCAAGTCATATATCAATAACTTTATCTTTAGCCCTTCCTTTATGACTAAGATTTATAATTTTTGGGTGAATTAATCATACCCAACATATATTTGCCCACTTAGTGCCCCAGGGAACACCACCAATTTTAATACCTTTTATAGTCTGTATTGAAACTATCAGAAATATAATCCGACCTGGAACTTTAGCAGTTCGATTAGCAGCTAATATAATTGCCGGACATTTATTATTAACTTTATTGGGAAACACCGGACCCATATTAAATTCTATACTTATTAGAATTTTAATTATTGTTCAATTATTATTATTAACATTAGAATTTGCTGTTTCTATTATTCAATCATATGTATTTGCTATTTTAAGAACTTTATACTCTAGAGAAGTAATTTAATGTCAACACATTCAAATCACCCCTTTCATTTAGTAGATTATAGTCCATGGCCTTTAACAGGGGCTTTAGGGGCAATAATTACAGTTTCCGGATTAGTAAAATGATTTCATCAATATAATATTAATTTATTTATAATTGGTTTACTAGTAACTATCTTAACTATAATTCAATGGTGACGAGATGTAACCCGAGAGGGAACTTTTCAAGGTCTTCATACTTATACTGTTACTATAGGATTACGATGAGGTATAATTTTATTTATTACATCTGAAGTATTTTTTTTTATCTCTTTTTTTTGAGGGTTTTTTCATAGTAGTTTAGCCCCAACAATTGAACTTGGAGGTATTTGACCCCCAATAGGAATTGTACCATTTAACCCATTACAAATTCCTTTATTAAATACTTTAATTTTATTAACTTCTGGGGTTACCGTTACTTGAGCTCATCACAGATTAATAGAAAATAATTATAATCAAACTCTTCAAGGATTATTTTTTACAGTAATTTTAGGGATCTACTTTTCTATTCTCCAAGGATTTGAATATATAGAATCCCCATTTACTATTGCCGATACTGTATATGGATCCTCATTTTTTATAGCAACTGGATTTCATGGATTACATGTAATTATTGGAACAACTTTTTTACTAACTTGTTTAATTCGACATTACTATAATCATTTTTCATCAATCCATCATTTTGGATTTGAAGCGGCAGCATGATATTGACATTTTGTTGATGTTGTTTGATTATTTTTATATATTTCAATTTACTGATGAGGTAGATAAATTTATATAGTATATAAGTATATTTGACTTCCAATCAAATGGTCTAATTATTTTTAGTATAAATAATTATAATTACTACAATAATATCAATAATAATTATTTTAATTGCTTTAATTACAATATCTATTGCAAGAATTTTATCAAAAAAAACATTTATAGATCGTGAAAAAAATTCACCTTTTGAATGTGGATTTGACCCTATTAATTCTGCACGTTTACCTTTTAGAATTCAATTTTTTTTAATTGCAGTAATTTTTCTAATTTTTGATGTAGAAATCGCCCTATTATTTCCAATAATTATAATCATTAAAATTTCTAATTTAAATTTATTAATATGAACAACATTTTTTTTTATTTTTATTTTATTAAGAGGACTTTATCATGAATGAAATAATGGGGCTTTAAATTGAAAATATTAGGAATATAGTTAACTATAACATTTAGTTTGCATCTAAAAAGTATTGATTTATTCAATTTTTCTTAAATAAGAAGTAAAATTTTACATTTAGTTTCGACCTAAAAATTTGATATATATATCCTTATTTATTAATTGAAGCCAAAAAGAGGCATATTACTGTTAATAATACTATTGAATTTTAATTCCAATTAAAGAAATATGATAATCAAGATAAAGCTGCTAACTTTTTTCTTAAGCGGTTTAATTCCGTTTATATTTCTATTTATATAGTTTATAAAAACATTACATTTTCAATGTAAAAATAAAATTTTAAATTTTTATAAATATTCAAAGATAAAATTATCTCCATAATATCTTCAATATTATACTCTAAATTATAAGCTATTTGAATTAAATAATAAATAATATTAATAAAATTATTAATCAAAAAATTATTAAAATTAAATAAATTTTTATTCTATTATCCTGAAAAAATTGAAATCCAATAGAACTATTATTTAAATTTTTATAAATTCCCTGTCCCCCTAAATATTCATTCCATCCCTGATCAAAATTCTTAAATAAATTAAAACTTAATATTAAAGGAAAATAATTAATAAAAAAAGTAGAAATATTTGGTAAAAATCACATATACCCTAAAAAAAAACTTATATTATAAAATATTAAAGTCTTAGATATTCATCTAATATAAAATTTAGAAATTTCGTACCCTATTCAACCCCCAATAATTCTTACCAATAAAGCTATTATTTTTATTCAAATTGGTAAACAAATAATTATAGGAGTAGGAAAAATTAATCATAATAATATTCTACCTCTAATTATAACAAAAAATAACATTATTATTATTCTTTTTAATATAACTCAACCTTCATCATTTAAAGAATGTAATGAATAAAAATTAAAATCCCCAGTAATAGAATAATAACATAAACGAAAAGAATAACAAACTGTCAAACCTGTTGATAAAAAAAATAATATATATATAAAAATATTTAAATTTCTTAAAGAAACAATTTCCAAAATTAAATCCTTTGAATAAAATCCAGCTAAAAAAGGTATCCCACATAAAGCTAAATTTGAAATATTTATACTTACACAAGTTAATGGTATATGAACTATTAAATTTCCTATATAACGAATATCTTGTATATCTTTTAAATTATGAATAATACATCCTGCACATATAAATAATAAAGCCTTAAATATTGCATGAGTTAATAAATGAAAAAAAGCTAACTTATAATTACCTAAAGCTAAAATTCTTATTATTAACCCAAGTTGACTTAATGTTGATAAAGCAATAATTTTTTTTAAATCAAATTCATAATTAGCCCCTAAACCAGCTATAAATATAGTTAAAACCCCAATATATAATAAATATAAATTTATATTATATCTTAATACTAAATTAAAACGAATTAATAAAAATACCCCCGCAGTAACTAATGTAGAAGAATGAACCAAAGCTGAAACAGGGGTTGGAGCGGCTATAGCAGCTGGTAATCAAGAAGAAAAGGGAATTTGAGCTCTTTTTGTTATTGCAGCAATTATAATCAATAAAGAAATATACTTTATAAATTGATTTCTACTTATTAAATCTATATAATAATAATAATTTCAACCCCCAAAATTTAATATTCATGAAATTGCAATTAATAATATAACATCCCCTACCCGATTTATTAAAGCAGTAATTATTCCTGCATTATAAGATTTTACATTTTGATAATAAATTACTAAACAATAAGAAACTAATCCTAAACCATCTCAACCCAATAAAATTCTAATTAAATTTGGGCTAATAATTAACAATATTATTGAAAATACAAATATTAATACTAATATAATAAAACGATTAATATTTTGATCACCTATTATATATTCTTTACTATAAAAAATTACTATAGAAGAAATAAATAGAACAAATCTTATAAATAATAAAGATATTCAATCAAATAATAATCTTATTACAAAAGAGTTAGAATTTAATGACAATAACTCTCATTCAATAATGATATTTAAATCTAAAATTAAAAACTTTAAACCAAAAATAAATCTTATTAATCTTAATAAAAACAAACAAAAAAATCTAATTAAACAAATAGAAATTTTTTTAATAATTTAAGGTAAATTTTTACATATTTGATACCACAAATCAAAATTTTTTTTTAAATTACTTAAATAAAGTCATAATATAAATATTTCTCTTTTAATAATTAATAAATTTAAAGGAAATCAGTGTAAAAATAATAATAAATATTCACGAATATAACCAGATGATCTAGAATACTTTCCAGAATAAATTTTTCCATGCTGACTATAAGAATATAAAAATAATGAATATACAGCTCTAAAAAATGATAATAATATTAAAAAAAATATAGAAAATCAAGTCCAAGATATTAATCTATTTAATAATCTAATTTCCCCTAATAAATTTAAAGAAGGGGGAGCTGCTATATTTGAGGATCTTAATAAAAATCATCATAATCTTATTCTAGGTATTAAATTAATCAACCCCCTATTTATAAATATTGAACGACTTCTCAAACGTTCATAAGAAATATTTGCTAAACAAAATAAACCAGATGAACAAAGACCGTGGGCAATTATTATTGTATAAGACCCACAAAATCCCCAATAATTCAATGTTATAATCCCGCCTAATACCATTCCTATATGAGCAACAGAAGAATAAGCAATTAAAATCTTTAAATCTGTTTGACGTAAACAAATAATTCTAACTAAAAATCCGCCAACTAATCTAATTCTGATAAATAATGGAGATCAAAATTTTCCCATTATTAAAAATAATCTTATCACTCGTAATAATCCATAACCCCCTAATTTTAATAAAATTCCAGCTAAAATCATAGAACCAGAAACCGGGGCTTCTACATGAGCTTTTGGTAATCATAAATGAACTATAAATATTGGTATCTTAACTAAAAAAGCAAAAATTATTCTTAAATATATAAAAATATTAAAATTATATAAACTACAAAAAAAAAAATAATTTAAAGTTATATATATATTATAAAAATAAAAAATTCCAATTATTATTGGTAAAGAAGCAAATAATGTATAAAATAATAAATAAATTCCTGCTTGTAAACGTTCAGGCTGATACCCCCACCCTATAATTAAAAATAATGTTGGAATTAATCTTCTCTCAAAAAATAAATAAAATAAAAATAAATTTATTGATCTAAAAGTACAATATAATAATAATATTAAAATTAATAATAAAAATAAAAATAATTTATAAAAATTTTTATTGTTATAAATAGATGATCTTGCTATAATTATTAATGAACAAATTCAAAAACTTAATAAAATTAAACCAAATGATAATAAATCACCCCCTAAAAAATATCTAATATTTATTCATATATTATTAAATCTACCAATAAATATAAACAAAAATCTTATAATTAAAAATATAAACTGAATTAACCAAAATCTATTTTTATAAAAACATAAAGGAATTGTAAATAAAATTATTAAAAATAATTTTAACATAAATTTATAGAAAAAAAATAATCATTTCCATGAGTTCGAATTAAAGATACTAAAATTGATAATCCTAAAACACTCTCACAAACACAAAAAACTAAAAATATCATTCTAAAATAATATTCATAATTAAAATTTGACAAAAATAAAAATAATAAAATATACAAAGATAAAATAATAAATTCTATTCTTAATAATATTAATAATAAATGTTTACGTTTTGAAGAAAAAACAATTAAACCCACAAAAAATATAATAAAAAAAAATAATATATTAAATATAAATATAATTAGTTTTAATAATTTAAAAAAAAATATTGGTCTTGTAAATCAAAAATAAGAAATTATCTTTTAAAACTTCAGAGAAAAAATTTACTTTTATCATTAATCTCCAAAATTAATATTTTTTTTAAACTATTCTCTGTATTTATTTAATAATAATTTCATTAAATTTAATATTTTCAATAATTTTTCTTTTTATAAATCACCCAATATCTATGGGATTAATTTTAATAATACAAACTATTTTAATTGTGTTAATTACTGGATTATATTCATACTCATTTTGATTTTCATATATCTTATTTTTAATTATAATTGGGGGAATATTAATTCTTTTTATATATATAACTAGATTAGCATCAAATGAAAAATTTAAAATTTCTAAAAATATTATTACAATAATAATTATAATAACTATATTCATTTTTATTATTCTATTTATTAATGATTCTTTAATTACAGAATATATTAATAAAAATTCTAATTTTTTAGAGTCTTTTAATAATTTAATACTATTTAAAAATGAAAATAATTTGTCTTTATATATATTATACAATAACCCTAACTTTTTAATTAACATTTTAATAATTAATTACTTATTAATTACCTTAATTGCTGTAATTAAAATTACTAAATCTAATACTGGACCATTACGACAAAAATTTTAATGAATAAACCATTCCGATTAAATCACCCATTATTAAAAATCATAAATAGAGCATTAATTGATTTACCATCACCCTCAAATATTTCACTATGGTGAAATTTTGGGTCATTACTGGGATTATGTTTAACAATTCAAATTTTAACAGGAATTTTTCTTGCAATACATTATACAGCAAATATTGATATAGCTTTTTACAGTGTAAATCACATTTGCCGAGATGTAAATTACGGGTGATTAATGCGAACTTTACATGCTAATGGAGCATCATTTTTCTTTATTTGTATTTATATTCACATTGGACGGGGTATATATTATGGATCATACAAATTAATACAAACCTGATTAATTGGAGTTATTATTTTATTTATAGTAATAGGAACCGCATTTATAGGATATGTTCTACCATGAGGACAAATATCTTTTTGAGGGGCTACTGTTATTACTAATTTATTATCAGCAGTACCTTATCTTGGAACTATAATAGTTCAATGAGTATGGGGAGGATTTGCTGTTGATAATGCAACTTTAACCCGATTTTTTACTATTCACTTTTTATTACCTTTTATTATTATTGCATTAGTTATTATTCACTTATTATTTCTTCATCAAACAGGATCTAATAACCCACTAGGAACTAATAGAAATATAGATAAAATTCCATTTCATCCCTACTTTTCATTCAAGGATATTATAGGATTTGTAATTTTATTAATAACTTTAACTTTAATTACATTAATTAACCCCTATATACTAGGAGATCCCGATAACTTCATTCCCGCAAATCCTTTAGTTACCCCTATCCATATTCAACCAGAATGATATTTTTTATTTGCATATGCTATTTTACGATCAATCCCAAATAAACTAGGAGGAGTAATTGCTTTAGTTATATCAATCTTAATTTTAATTATTTTACCATTCTCCAATAAAAGAAAATTCCAATCATTAAAATTTTATCCTATTAATCAATTTCTATTTTGAACATTTATTCTAATTGTAATTTTATTAACTTGAATTGGAATACGAACTGTTGAAGAACCTTATATTATTACTGGACAAATTTTAACAATTTTATATTTTTTATATTTTATTATTAACCCATTAATAAATAAAATTTGAGATAATTTAATTTTTTAGTTAATGAATTTGTATAAATATATGTTTTGAAAACATAATAAAGAGTTAAATTCTCTATTAACTTTACTAAAAATAATTCACTAAATTAATAAAGAATAAAAAAATATTTTTAAACCTAAATATAAAAATAAATAATTTAAAGAAATAGGTAAAAATCTTTTTCAAGCTAAATACATTAATTTATCATACCGAAAACGGGGTAATGTTCCCCGAACCCAAATAAACAAAAAAGAAATAAATACTAATTCTAAATAAAATAATAAAGAAAATAAATTTCCCCCTAAAAATAATACTCTAAATAATATTCTTATAAATAAAATTCTTGAATATTCCGATAAAAAAATTAAAGCAAATCCTCCACTTCTATATTCTACATTAAATCCAGAAACTAATTCTGACTCCCCCTCAGCAAAATCAAATGGAGTTCGATTAGTTTCTGCTAATCTTGAAACAAATCAAATTAAACCTAAAGGAAAAAATAAAAAAATTATTCAAATAAACTCTTGATATTTATAAAAATTTATTAATCTAAACCCCCCAATTATAATTATAAAAGATATAAAAATTAAAGATAAACTTACCTCATAAGAAATAGTTTGAGCAACTGCCCGTATTCCTCCTAATAATGAATATCTAGAATTTGAGGATCACCCAGCAATTATAACGGTATATACCCCTATTCTAGTAACACATAAAAAAAATAATATTCCTAAATTAAATCTAAATAAATTTATTAAAAAAGGTATAATTATTCACATTAATAAAGATAAAAATAATCTTATTACAGGAGAATAATAATATATAATATAATTAGATAATAAAGGAAATGTCTGTTCCTTAGAAAACAATTTAATTGCATCTCTAAAAGGCTGGGGAATTCCTATAAATCCAACTTTATTTGGACCCTTTCGAATTTGAATATAACCTAAAACTTTTCGTTCTAACAAAGTTAAAAAGGCTACCCCAACTAAAACACAAATTACTAATAATAATATACAAATAATTGAAAAAATAAAATCTTTTAAAAACAATATTACTTGTAAAATTTTACATTATTGAATTCTAAATTCATTACACTAATCTGCCAAAGTAATAATAATATTCAAAAAATTAATATAAATATATTATATATTTGGTCCTTTCGTACTAAAATATATTAAATTAATAAAGATAGAAACCGACCTGGCTTACGCCGGTCTAAACTCAGATCATGTAAAAATTTAATGGTCGAACAGACCAAAACTCCGAACTTCTGCACCCGAAATTACTTTTAATCCAACATCGAGGTCGCAAACTTTTTTATTGATAAGAACTCTCTAAAAAAATTACGCTGTTATCCCTAAGGTAACTTAATCTTATAATCATTAATAATGGATCATTTAACCAATAATTTTTGTTAAATATTTAAGAATTTTTTTAATCTTTTTATTACCCCAATAAAATACAAATTTAATTAATAAATAAAAATTTCTTTATTAATACTAAAAAAAATTATATAAAGATCTATAGGGTCTTCTCGTCTTTTATTAAAATTTAAGCTTTTTAACTTAAAAATTAAATTCTATTTTTTATAAAGAGACAGATTTTATCTCGTCCAACCATTCATACAAGCTTTTAATTAAAAAACTAATGATTATGCTACCTTTGCACAGTCAAATTACTGCGGCCTTTTAATTTAATCAATGGGCAGGTTAGACCTTAAATTATTTTTAACTAAAGGACATGTTTTTATTAAACAGGCGAATAAAATTTTTGCCGAATTCCTTTTTATAATCTAAAAAATAATTTTATTTAAATAAATAAATATACTAATTTAATCATTATATCTAATATTTTAAAATTAAATATTATTTATATATATATATATATAAATTTAAATACATATCAAATAATAATTTATAAAAATTTAATTACAACAAATTATAAATAATGGATATTTCTAAACCTATAAATTTTTTATTATTTATTTATATTATAAAAATTTAATTAAAAGCTTATCCCTTTAATTATTATTAATAAAATCTATTAATTTAAAAAAATAAATTAATAAAATAAAATTAACTAAATTTAATTTATTTCTATATAAACCAGATATATTTAAAAACGAATAACTTTTCATTACTAATAAATAATTCTAAATATTTTTTTCACAATAAAAAAAATTATTTATTCTCTCTTTTAAATTCGGGAAAATTAAAATTAATAATATTTATTAAATTAACCCTGATACACAAGGTACAAAAAATAAATTTTACTTTTAAATAACTTATATAATTTAATATTTCTTTTACAATACTAATACTCTATAATTATAATAATTTTTTCTATAAAATATACTAAAATTTTAATATTTAAAATTATTTTTATTATTTAATAAATAAACTAATCAAATTAATAATAATTTAATATCAAATTATATTGATCTGCACAACAACTTTTTAATGTAAATAAAATGCTTTTCTATTCAAGCTCTAATTTGTCATTCTAGATACACTTTCCAGTACATCTACTATGTTACGACTTATCTTATCTTATAATAAGAGTGACGGGCGATATGTACACATTTTAGAGCTTAAATCATAAATTAAATATAAAATTTATTACTATCAAATCCAATTTCATTCCATATTTTTATATAAAAATCCATAAATATATTTATTGTAACCCATTTCTTCTTTATTATAAACTACACCTTGATCTGATATATTTTTTAATTAAAAATCTTAAATATTATAATTCTAATAAAATATTTTATAACGACGATATATAAACTATTAAAAATAAAGTATAATTTATCGTGGACTATCAATTATAGAACAGGTTCCTCTGAATAGACTAAAATACCGCCAAAATTTTTAAATTTCAAGATCATAACTAATACTACTTTAGTAAAAATTAACATTTATAATAATAGGGTATCTAATCCTAGTTTAAACTATAAATTTCATAATATCAATAATTTTAATTATAATTATTTAAAATTTTAAATTTCACTTTATAAATTTTATTTTTATTAAATTAAATTCATTTTATTATTTACTAATAAAATTTATTTATATTTTTTGTATAACCGCAACTGCTGGCACAAATTTTGTTAATATTAAAATTTATTTATAATTCTTAATTTCTTAAATTTATAAAATTTCATACTGCGAATAAAATCTTTAATAATAATTATTAAAATTATTATTATATTCCCACTAAAATTTACATGTAAAAAAAAAATTAAATAAATTATTAAACTAAAATTAAACTTTATTTAATTAATTATAAACCACTATTATATAAATATTTTCTAATTTTATTAATTTTATAATAATAAAAATAATAAAAAATTAACCTATTTAAAATAAATACAATTTTTTTTTATATTAAAAAAAAATCCCTAAACTAAAAATTAATAAAAACATAATATTTTTTTATTTTTTAAAATTATTACCCTAATTTCAAAATTTTTTCAAAAATTTTATAAATTATTAACTTTTTATTAAACTTTATAAATAAAAAAAAAATAATATTTAATTATATTTTTAATTGAATTAAAAATTATAATTAAAGAATCAAGAAAAATATTTTTATAATAAAAATTTTAAAATAATAAAAATTTAATTTATATATAAATTTTGATTAATTTTTAAAATTTTATATTCAATAAATTATTACCCTAATTTATAAATTTTATAAATTTTAAAAATTTCGATTAAATAAAATTTTTAACTTTATTTTATCAATTTTAACGCACTACTAGAATTTCAAGTTTCATACCCTTTTTATTAATTTTACAAAAACAACATTTTTATTATTTATCATAATACAAAAATTAATTAATTTTTATATTTGTTTATAATTTTAAATAAAATTTTAAAAATTATATAAAAATATTTTTATTATTAATTTTTAAGTTTTATTTAAATAATTTTAACACACTATCTAATTACTAAATTTCATACTACTTACATTATAATTTAAATAAATATTTTTTTAAAAAAAGTTCGATAAAATTAAAAAATTATTAATTTTTATGGATTTTTTTTAAAAATTTTTTAAATTTTAAATTTATATAATTTTATATAAAAAATATTAAAATTGTATTTAATCCCTATATTTTTTATAAAAATTATTAAGTAAAATCTAACGCACTATAGGATTTTTTAATTTCTTATATTTTAATTTTTTCTAAAAAAATTTTACTAAAAAAAATTCTTCAATTTTGAAATATTAAGAAAATAATAAACTATGGTTATAAAATTAAATTTTGTATTAAATTATATTTTAATATTCAATTTAAAAATTTTTTTTGCCATATTAATAAATTTAACAAACTATAGATAAAATTATTTCTATTTAAATCATTTAAGTTAATTAAATAATAGTAAATTAAATTAGTATATTTATAAATTAATAAAAATTCATCATAAATTATAATTTGTGATAGATATTAATCTAAAATTAATTTTATAAATTTTGTATTTATAAGAATTAAATTTAGTAATAGAAACTAAAAAATATATTGATTTTTTGATTTATCAGAATTTAATACAAATACATAAATTTTTCCATAACTTTTTTTTTTTTCGATAATTATTTTTTAAATATAAAAATAATTTTTATCATTAAACATTTATATATCTTAGATAATAAAATATTTTATAGGATATAAATGAAGTTAATGATTACTATATTTATTTATATCTCGATAGATGATTTATATATATATAAATATTTTATAATTATATATATAGTTGTTCATTATACATTTAATATATTTATCTGTATATATATATATAATAATAATTAATAAATAATTTTTTTTACACTATTGATATAAATATATTAGATATTTCTCTTTAATTTTTTTTTCCAATTAAACTCTTAAGATGCATAAACTGATCTGTTGATATATATCTTCTTATTATTCATATAGATATTGCTTTTATGCTAATCCCTAAATTGACGTAGTCATAAAGATAATATCAATATTTATATAGATAAAAGCATATTTCTTTTCGACTCAAATGATGATATATATTACATAAACACTTATTAATATATATATATCTACCGATTGTCGATTCATTAAACATTTATTAAGGAAAATCGCTGCAAAAATCGCCATTTTTCGGAAAAGTTTGGGCGATTTTGGGAAAAGTTCCTCAAATTAATTAACTTAAAGTTAATAAAAAGAACCTAAAAAAAGTAATAGTGGTTATAAAAACGTCAATTAAAGATTAAAATGAGATGCCTGAAAAAAAGGGTTATTTTGATAGAATAAATTATGTAAATATATTACTCTCATTATAATAAATTATTACCCTAATTTATAAACAATAGAAAAAAATCACCCCCCCCCCAAAAAAAATAAAAATCCCCTTAAAAATTTTTAAAAATTAATTTTATATTAATTTTATATACAATAATATTTTAGACTAATCTTTTCATTTAATTTAATAAATTTTTTTAAAAATTATTATTTAAATAAAAATAAATAACTTATAAACTTTTGTTATTTATTTTTATTATTTTTTTAAAAAATAATATTTTATTAAATGAACCAATTTATCGTTATAAAATTAATTTACAATTATTTAACGATAAAGCCTATACTCAAAATTATAAAAATTATATTGAATTAATTTACCCTTAAAATATTTTTAAAGTTATGATTGAATTGATTTTTCTTTTAAAAATATTTTTTAAGTTGTGATTGAATTGATTTTTCTTTAAATTAATATTTTTAAAGTTATGATTGAATTGATTTTTCTTTAAAAAATATTTTTAAAGTTATGATTGAATTGATTTCTCTTTAAAAAATATTTTTAAAATTATGATTGAATTAATTTTTCTTTTAAAAATATTTTTAAAGTTATGATTGAATTGATTTTTCTTTTAAAAATATTTTTAAAGTTATGATTGAATTGATTTTTCTTTTAAAAATATTTTTAAAGTTATGATTGAACTGATTTCTCTTTAAAAAATATTTTTAAAGTTATAATTGAATTGATTTTTCTTTTAAAAATATTTTTAAAGTTATGATTGAATTGATTTTTCTTTTAAAAATATTTTTAAAGTTATGATTGAATTGATTTTTCTTTTAAAAATATTTTTAAAATTATGATTGAATTGATTTTTCTTTAAATTAATATTTTTAAAGTTATGATTGAATTGATTTTTCTTTAAAAAATATTTTTAAGGTTATAATTGAACTAATTTCTCTTTAAAAAATATTTTTTAAGTTGTGATTGAATTGATTTTTCTTTTAAAAATATTTTTTAAATTGTGATTGAATTGATTTTTCTTTTAAAAATATTTTTAAAGTTATGATTGAATTGATTTTTCTTTTAAAAATATTTTTAAAGTAATGATTGAATTGATTTTTCTTTAAATTTATATATTTAAAATTGAAATTGAATTAATTTTTCTTTTAAAAATATTTTTAAAGTTATGATTGAATTGATTTTTCTTTTAAAAATATTTTTTAAGTTGTGATTGAATTGATTTCTCTTTAAAAAATATTTTTAAAGTAATGATTGAATTGATTTTTCTTTAAATTTATATATTTGAAATAGAAATTGAATTGGTTTTTCTTTTAAAAATATTTTTAAAGTTATGATTGAATTGATTTTTCTTTTAAAAATATTTTTAAAGTTATGATTGAATTGATTTCTCTT